TGTTGTTGTCCTGTTGTTAGGACATAGGCTTTTTCTATACTAAAAAGTGCCAAAAGCTTGAGTGCTATGTCAGTATTGGCAAAAATTTTATTCGACCAATAAATTGAAAAAAATGTCGGCTGGTTGTCCTGTTGTTAGGACATAGGCTTTTTCTATACTAAAAAGTGCCAAAAGCTTGAGTGCTATGTCAGTATTGGCAAAATTTTTATTCGACCAATAAATTGAAAAAGATTAGTTTTGAGTTTTTATTTTTGTACTCTGTGTAGTTGTGTTAGTTCTATTTTTGGGGTTTGGTAGGACTGTTGATGCTGCACTGAGAGTTTGGGGGGTGGGGGGGTTTGAATATATAGTTTTTTTTGTGGTTCTGATTGTGATATATGTGTATGTCCTGTTACCATTGACTGAATAATACCTTTAACTTGAAAATGCTAGTGTGACCAACGTTCAATATAAGTCCAGCTACAATTGAATTGACTGCGACGGGGCCTCCTGTAGGCCATAGCTGAGTCGATGCAAATCCCCCCCCCTAAAAAATAAAAGATACCAAATGTATGACACCACAGTTATGTGTGATCATGGGCTGATTAGACATTAATCCACCGAGATGTCTTATTTAAGGGGACCGTGTGGGCGATATATAGTTGAATGGCCCTGAAGAAAGAACCAGATGCCAGTTATAGTTTCAGGTTAGAAACCCCCACAATTGATGGGCCCGGAGCGAGAAGAGGGACACGATTCAAGCGGGTTGCTGGTTTCTCGAAGCTTGGTGATTATGGAAAGATGATGGTGGTGATATGCGTGTTGACAGGGATAAGGAAATAAGGAATGCGCTATGTAATATTAATAATAATATGTACTTAAGAATATTCATGGGGTAAATAAATGTATGCACGATAAAGCATAGCAGAAAATCATTATTGTACATTAAGTTTTAATACTAAGATAGTACTTGAGTTAATTTTTATTTAGTAAAAGCAGGGAATAGTTTAATTAGAATTTCAGCTTTGGGAGTTGATGGTGGAATAGAGTTTTTCTTCCCTGAGTGTCCTTGGAAGTTATTACTTCATTTTTGGCTTACAAGACCAGTGTAATATTTATACTACAAGGGCTATAGTTTTATTAGGTGGTTTTCTAGGATGCCTGCTAATGGTATTAGGATTAGGATGATTGAGAAGTATGAGATCGAGGCTACTTGGCCGATGATGATGAAGGGGTGTTCGACGGGTTGGCCACCAATTCATGTTAGGATTAATAGGTTAGCTACTAGTAGTCGAAATAGTAGTTGGCTTAGTGGTCGGAATATTATACTTCGTTGTTTAGCTGTATGTAGTAGTGGTATGATTATTAGTACTAGAATTGAGCAGACTAAGGCTACAACTCCACCTAGTTTATTGGGGATTGATCGTAGGATTGCGTAGGCAAATAGGAAGTATCATTCTGGTTTGATGTGTGGTGGTGTGCTGAGTGGATTAGCTGGTGTATAGTTGTCAGGGTCTCCTAGGAGATCTGGTGAGAATAGGACGAGGGTTACCAGTGTTGCGATTATAATTAGTAAGCCTAGAATATCTTTGATGGTATAGTAGGGGTGAAATGGGATTTTATCTATGTCAGATGAGAGTCCTAGTGGATTGTTAGATCCTGTTTCGTGTAGAAATAGTAGGTGTGTTATTGCTAAAGCTGTAATGATGAAAGGTAGGATGAAGTGGAATGCGAAGAATCGTGTTAGGGTGGCTTTATCCACTGAGAATCCTCCTCAGATTCATTCTACTAGGTCTGTTCCAATGTATGGGATAGCTGATAGTAGATTTGTGATTACGGTGGCGCCTCAGAATGATATTTGTCCTCATGGGAGTACATAGCCCATGAATGCGGTTGCTATAGTGGCTAGTAAGAGGATTACTCCGATGTTTCAAGTTTCTAGGTATAAGTAGGAGCCATAGTATAGGCCACGACCTACATGTAGGTATAGGCATATGAAGAATATTGAGGCCCCGTTTGCATGGATATAGCGAATTAATCATCCGTAATTAACATCTCGGCAGATATGGGTGACTGATGAGAATGCTGTGATTGTGTCTGATGTATAATGTATTGCTAAAAAGAGGCCTGTTAGGGTTTGGATTACTAGGCAGACTCCTAGTAGGGATCCGAAGTTTCATCATGCTGAAATGTTTGATGGTGTAGGGAGGTCGATGAATGATTGGTTGATGATTTTGAATAGTGGATGAGTTTTGCGAATGTGGGTCATTGGTTCTTATAGTTGAAGTACAACGGTGATTTTTCATGTCATTGGTCGTGGTGTAGCTCCATGTAAGAATTATGATGTATTTTGTACTTTTGCTGAGTATTTTGTTTGTTATTGGTTTTGTGAGTCTTTCATCTAAACCGTCTCCTATTTATGGAGGATTAGGGTTGGTGGTTAGTGGTGGTGTGGGTTGTGGGTTGGTTTTAAGTTTTGGTGGGTCTTTTTTAGGTTTGATAGTGTTTTTAGTGTATTTAGGTGGGATGTTGGTAGTGTTTGGGTATACTACTGCAATAGCTACTGAGGAGTACCCTGAGGTATGGGGATCGAATGTGGTAATTCTTGGTGCAATAGTTTTTGGTATTGTTATAGAGGTTGTTGTTATGTTATGGTTGATTAATTATGAGGATATTTATGGGGTGTTTTGTGGGTTAAAATATATAGAGGATTGGGTAGTTTACAGTTATTTGGGTGATTGATATGTTCGTGGGGATTATGCGGGTGTTGCTGCTTTATATAGTCATGGCTGGTGGTTGGTGGTTTTGGCTGGGTGAGCTTTGTTTATTAGTATTTTTGTTGTTATTGAAATTACTCGTAGTAAAAGGTCAGTGTAGCTAGGGCTAGTATAATGGATAACATAAATGATAAGAAGTATAGTTTGATTAGTCCTTTTTGATTGGACATTGTTAATGATACTGAGATGCTTATTTTGGAAAGGCTTTTTGGAGCAATTTTCTCTAGTCAGATTAGATCGAGTGCGGAGGTTGCTAAGTTTTGGCTTGTTTTTAGGACTGAGTGAGGGTATAGGCGGTGGATGATATTTGGAAAATATCCTAGTATGGTAGAAAAGGAGTGATGTTGAGATGGGTAGTTGTATTGTAGATTGTGGGTTGTGTTGTTTAGTTCTATTGCCAGAATGAATCCAGTAATTGTTACTGCTAGTGCTGTGAGTTTAATGTATGAGGGTATGGTCATTTGTTGTACTGATATGGGTGGGATGTTGTTTGTAATTATAAATCCTGCAAAAATGCTTCCTATTGCTAGACGTTTAATTGGGTTGAGCAAACATGGATTGTTTTCGTTAATGGAAATAGTTGTTTGAAATCGGGGCTGGCTTAGTAGGGAGAAGAAGATAATTCGAGTACTGTATACGGCTGTTAGGGTTGTGGCAATTAGGGTAATTAGGAGTGCTCAGGCGTTTGTGTTTGAGGTGTTTGCTGTTTCGATGATAATATCTTTAGAGTAGAAGCCTGTAAGAAGTGGTATCCCTGTAAGTGCTAGGCTTCCGATGATGAGGGAGGAGGTGGTTAGTGGTAATGCATTAAATAGCCCCCCTATTTTTCGGATGTCTTGTTCATTGTTTAGGCTGTGGATGATGGATCCTGAGCATAGGAATAGTATTGCTTTGAAGAAGGCGTGTGTACAAATGTGCAGGAAGGCTAGGTATGGTTGGTTGAGTCCAATTGTTACTATTATCAGACCTAATTGACTTGATGTTGAAAATGCTACAATTTTTTTAATGTCATTTTGTGTTAGGGCGCATATAGCAGTGAATAGTGTGGTTATAGCCCCTAAACAAAGGGCTATTGTAAGGATTAGTTGGTTAGTTTGTAGTAGCGGATGAAATCGAACTAATAGAAATACCCCTGCTACTACTATAGTGCTTGAGTGTAGTAGTGCTGACACTGGAGTTGGACCTTCTATTGCAGATGGGAGTCATGGGTGGAGCCCGAATTGGGCTGATTTTCCTATGGCAGCTAGGAGCAGACCTATTAGTGGAATTGGGGTTATATTTGGGTTAAGTATGAAGATTTGTTGTATGTCCCATGAGTTAGAGTTGAGTATAAATCAAGCTAGGGCTATGATTAGGCCAATGTCTCCAATTCGGTTATATAGGACTGCTTGTAGTGCTGCGGTGTTGGCATCGGCTCGTCCGTATCATCATCCGATTAGTAGGAATGATATAATGCCAACTCCTTCTCAGCCGATAAATAGTTGGAATAGGTTATTGGCTGTTACTAGGATAATTATTGTGATAAGAAACAGTAGTAAATATTTAAAGAATTGGTTGATGTACGGGTCTGAGTGCATATACCATATGGAGAATTCTATGATGGACCATGTTACGAAAAGTGCGACTGGAACAAATATTAGTGAGAAGTAGTCTATCTTGAAGCTTATGGAGAGTTTTATTGTTTGTACTGTGATTCAGTGTCAGTTTGAGATAATGGTTTCTTGGTCTGATATTAAGAATATAGTGGTTGGGATTATGCTGGTTGTGAAAGCATATATAATTGAGGTTTTTACGTGATAGGGATATATTGTTTTGTTGTCTGTTAGAATTGGTGTTATGATTGGGAGCATTAAGATTATAATAGTTGTTATGGTAAATAGTGTGAATGCATTTATTACTTTTATTTGGAGTTGCACCAAATTTTTGGTTCCTAAGACCAATGGATTACTTTTATCCTATAAAAGTAAGAAAGCCATTTTTTATGAATGGGTGCAGGAGTTAGCAGTTCTTGCATTGATCTTTCTCGGCGGATAAGGGTTTTTATATTCTGTCTCTAGATTCACAATCTAGTGTTTTGTGTAAACTATATCCGCAGTAGGATAGGCCGAGAATTAGTTTTGGGTGGATTGATAGCAGAATTAGTGGTAGGAGGTGTATTAGCATGAGGCTATTTTCTCGTGTGAAGGTTGGTTTGATTATGTAGGCATGTGATGTTGGTTTTCCTCGCTGGGTTATGATTAGCATGTAAAGTGAATATAAAGCTGTAATTACTACGTTTAGGCCTATTAGTAGTATTGTGAAGTTTGATCATGCGAATGATGGGATTATTACGAATAGCTCCCCGATCAGGTTGATTGATGGTGGTAGGGCTAGGTTTGTTAGACTTGCTAATAGTCATCAGGAAGCTATTAATGGGATGATTGTTTGAAGGCCTCGTGCTAGGATTATGGTGCGACTGTGAATTCGTTCGTAGTTTGTGTTGGCTAAACAGAATAGTATGGAAGATGTTAGTCCGTGAGCGATTATTAGCACGGATGCGCCGATGAAGCTTAGTGGAGTTTGGATTATGATAGCTATAATTACTAGTGCTATGTGACTTACTGATGAGTAGGCGATTAGGGATTTAAGATCTGTTTGACGTAGGAGAATTGAGCTGGTTATAATTATGCCTCATAGGGATAATATAATAAATGGGTAGGCTATATATTCTGTAAGTGGATCTAGTATTACAGTGATACGTAGTATTCCGTAGCCTCCTAGTTTTAGCAAGATAGCTGCTAGAACTATGGATCCTGCAATTGGTGCTTCAACGTGAGCTTTTGGGAGTCACAGGTGTAGGCCATATAGTGGTATTTTGACCATGAATGCTATAATACATGCTAGTCATAGGAAGTTTGATGCTCATTGTATTGGTAGTAGTTGGGTTAGATATTTTATTGTTAGTAGATTTAGTGAACCTGTGTTGTTTTGGATATATGTTAATGCTACTAAAAGGGGCAGTGAGCCTATAAGGGTGTAGAATAAAAAATAAATTCCTGCATTTAGTCGTTCTGTTTGGTTTCCTCATCGGGTGATGATGATAAGGGTTGGGATTAGTGTTGCTTCAAATAGGATATAGAATAGGAGTAATTCTGTGGCTGTGAAGGTTATAATTAGGAGTATTTGTAGTATAATTAGTATTGAGATATATAGTTTTTTTCGTGTAATTGTTTCTTTGGAGAGGTGAGATTGGCTTGCTAGAAGTATTAAGGGTAGTAGTCATATGGTCAGTGCTAGTAATGGGGTTGATAGTGGGTCTGCGAAGAAAGTAGTGGAGAAGTTTAGGCTTAGGTCGAATGGTTGATAAAATAGATGTAGGCCAATTAAGCTGATTAATAGGCTGTGAATGGTTGAATTAATTCATAGTGTTTCTTTCTTTGAGAGTCAAGTCAGTGGGAGCAGTATTATAGTTGGGATAATAAGTTTTAGCATTGTAGGAGATTAAGGTTTTGTACATAGTCTAGTCCATATGTGTTCGATACTGTGACCAGTAAGGCTAGACCTACAGCAGCTTCGCATGCTGCGAATACTATTAATATTACTGGTATTATACTTGATAGTGTGAATGATGTATTTAGTATGGTTACTGTACTAAGAATAAATAATGATAATATTATGCCTTCTAGGCATAGTAGGGATGATATTAGATGGGATCGGTATATCAAAAGCCCGAGTAGGGCTATAGTAAATGCTAGTAGGATGTTTATGTAAATTGATGACATATGATAATCATGTATTGGATCATGATTTAATGAGTCGAAATCATTTGTTTTAAGTTAAACTAATTATCATATTCTGTTCATTCTAGTCCTTTTTGGATTCATTCGTAGGCTAATCCTAGTCCTAGTAAGGAGATTAAGAATAAGGCCGTGATTAGTACTGGTTCGAGTTGGTTGTTTTGTGTTGCTCAGGGGAGTGGTAATAGTAGGGCAATTTCTAGGTCAAAAAGTAAAAAGGTAATTGCGATTAGGAAAAATTTTATTGAGAATGGAAGTCGGGCTGATCCTATCGGGTCAAATCCGCACTCATATGGGCTTGATTTTTCAGAGTAATTATTGAGTTGTGGCAATCAGAATGCGATAGTTACTAGTAGTAGGGCTAAGGTAATGTTAGTTAGTAGAGTTAATACTATATTAATTACCCTTTTCCAGGTTTGTCTGGAACTTGCTAATTGGAAGTCAGCTGTACTTATTTTTACTAAAAGGGTAAGAGCCTCATCAATAGATCGATACATAGAGGAATAGTCAGACTACATCCACAAAATGTCAATATCAGGCTGCAGCTTCAAAGCCAAAATGGTGATTTGATGTGAAATGGAATTTTAGTTGGCGGAAGAAGCATACAATTAGGAATGATGAGCCAATAATTACGTGCAGTCCGTGGAATCCTGTGGCTATGAAGAATGTTGATCCGTATACTCCGTCGGAGATCGTAAATGGAGCTTCAAAGTATTCTGATGCCTGGAGCAGGGTAAAGTAAACTCCTAGTGAAATAGTAATGAATAGTGCTTGTAGCATGTGTGTGCGATTTCCTTCTATAAGACTGTGGTGGGCTCATGTAATGGATACTCCTGAGGCTAGTAGGACGGCTGTATTAAGTAGTGGTACTTCTAGTGGGTTGAGTGCTAGAATTCCAGTTGGAGGTCAACATCCTCCTAGTTCGGGGGTTGGGGCAAGGCTTGAATGGTAAAAGGCTCAAAAAAATCCTGCGAAGAAGAATACTTCTGAGATAATGAAGAGGATTATTCCATAACGTAGCCCCTTTTGCACTGTTGATGTGTGGTGGCCTTGAAAGGTGCTTTCTCGGATTACGTCTCGTCATCATTGGTATATTGTTAGGAAATTTGTTAGTAGTCCTAGCGCAAGGAGGTTTATAGAGTTAAAATTGAATCATATTGCAAGTCCAGAGGTTATTAGTAGTGCTGATAGGGCTCCTGTTAGTGGTCAGGGGCTGGGGTTAACTATGTGGTAGGAGTGTGTCTGGTGTGTCATTAGGTGTTATCGTGTAGGTATAGGCTTACTAGGAGGGTGAATACGTAGGCTTGGATTAGGGCTACTGCGAATTCAAGTATAGTTAATAGGACTAGAATAATGAATGTAATTAGTGCCGTTGTAGGGCTAATAGATATTAGTGCTAATGTAGCTCCTCCAATTAGGTGCATTAGTAGGTGGCCTGCTGTGATGTTGGCTGTTAGTCGTACTGCTAGGGCAATTGGTTGAATAAATAGGCTGATTGTTTCGATGATAATTAGTATTGGGATCAGTGATATTGGAGTTCCCTGTGGTAGGAAATGTGCTAGTGCTGATTTAGTCTTGTGGCGGAATCCTATGATTACTGTTCCAGCCCACAGTGGGATGGCTATTCCTAGATTTATAGATAGCTGAGTTGTAGGGGTAAATGAATGTGGTAGGAGGCCCAGTAAGTTTGTTGAGCCGATAAACATGATAAGTGATGTTAACATTAGTGCTCAGGTTCGTCCTTTTGGGTTATGAATCATTATTATTTGTTTTAGTACTAAGTTAGTTAGTCATTGTTGTATGGAGATTATACGGTTGTTGATTAGGCGGTTTGGGGCTGGGAAAAGAATGGTTGGGAATATGATAATTAGTATGACAATAGGGAGCCCTATTATCGTTGGAGAGATGAAGGAGGCAAATAAATTTTCGTTCATTTTGTTTCTCAAGGAGTTTGTTGTTTAGTTGAGTTTGGTGTGTCTGGTATTGGTGTCTGGTGGAAGTAGTGTTTTGTGAATTTTAGTTGTATTAGGATAAATAGTGTTAAGATCATGGATGTAATTGTGACTAGTCATGTTGATGTATCTAGTTGTGGCATGTCATTAAGGGGAGGTTATGTCCCAGTCTTTAACTTAAAAGGTTAATGCTGATTTTAGCTTCTTTAATGATCTAGATTAGTGATATAGTTCAGGCCTCAAAGTGTTTTAGTGGCACTAGTTCAAGGACAATGGGTATAAAGCTGTGATTAGATCCACAAATTTCTGAGCACTGTCCGTAGAAGAGTCCAGGTCGTGTTGCCATTAGTGTGGCTTGGTTTAGGCGTCCTGGGATGGCGTCAGTTTTTAGGCCAAGAGATGGTACTGCTCATGAGTGTAGTACGTCTTCTGATGAAATTAACATGCGGATTGTGAGTTCTATTGGTAGAACAACTCGGTTGTCAACTTCTAGCAGTCGTAGTTCGCCTGGCTTTAGATCTGTTGTTGGGATTATGTATGAGTCGAATCCAAGATCTTCGTAGTCGGTATATTCATAGCTTCAGTACCATTGGTGTCCTATTGTTTTTACAGTTAATAGTGGGTTGTCAATTTCGTCTATTATGTATAGGATCCGTAGTGAGGGCAGTGCGATTAGGATGAGGATAATGGCTGGTAAGATGGTTCACACTGTCTCTACTTCTTGGGCGTCTATGGTGCTTGTGTGTGTGAGTTTAGTTGTCAATATTAGAGTAATAATATATAGAACTAGTGTGCTGATTAGGAAAACGATCATTAGTGTGTGATCATGGAAATGGAGCAGTTCTTCTATGATTGGGGATGTGGCGTCTTGGAATCCTAGTTGTAGAGGGTAGGCCATAGAGGAGTAAAGGGTTTAAGCCTATAATTTAACTTTGACGAAGTTATATAATGTTTTTATTAACTCCTCGTATAAAGAAAGCCACATTGGATGTGAAGTTGGCTTGAAACTTACTTTAGGAGGTTCGATTCCTTCCTTTCTTGATTAGTTTTTTACGAAAGCAGGTTCTTCGAATGTATGATATGGAGGAGGGCATCCGTGTAGTCATTCAACGTTAGTTGTTGTTAATTCTACTGTTGATACTTCGCGTTTTGAGGCGAAGGCTTCTCAGATTATGAAGATTATAATGATTACGGCTGTTAGTGAGATGAATGATCCTATTGATGATACTGTGTTTCATATAGTGTATGCATCTGGGTAGTCAGAGTAACGTCGTGGCATACCAGATAAACCTAGAAAATGTTGAGGGAAAAATGTCAAGTTTACTCCTACAAATATAATTACAAAGTGTACTTTTGCTCAGGTGTCATCTAATGTGTAGCCTGAGAATAGTGGGAATCAGTGGACGAACCCTCCTATGATTGCAAATACTGCGCCTATTGATAGTACGTAATGAAAGTGGGCTACTACATAGTACGTATCATGTAATACAATGTCAAGTGAAGAGTTTGCTAGTACGATGCCGGTCAGCCCTCCTACTGTGAATAGGAAAATGAAACCCAGGGCTCATAGTATGGCTGGTGATCATTTAATGTTTCCTCCATGAAGGGTGGCTAGTCAGCTGAATACTTTTACTCCAGTTGGGATTGCAATAATTATTGTTGCTGATGTGAAGTATGCTCGTGTGTCTACGTCTATTCCTACTGTAAATATGTGATGTGCTCAAACGATAAAGCCCAAGAATCCAATGGATATTATAGCTCATACTATGCCTATATACCCAAATGGTTCTTTTTTTCCAGAGTAGTATGTAACGATATGTGAGATTATTCCAAATCCTGGGAGAATTAGGATGTAGACTTCTGGGTGGCCGAAGAATCAGAATAGATGTTGGTACAAGATTGGGTCCCCACCTCCAGCAGGGTCAAAGAATGTAGTATTTAAGTTACGGTCTGTTAGGAGTATAGTAATACCGGCAGCTAAGACAGGGAGTGATAGTAAAAGAAGTACTGCCGTTACTAGTACTGATCATACGAATAATGGGGTTTGATATTGGTTTATTGCTGGAGGTTTTATATTAATAATAGTAGTGATGAAGTTGATTGCGCCTAAGATTGAAGAGACTCCTGCTAGGTGTAGTGAGAAGATGGTTAGATCTACGGATGCTCCTGCATGGGTTAGGTTTCCAGCTAGGGGTGGATAGACAGTTCAACCTGTACCTGCTCCTGCTTCTACTATAGAAGATGCCAGTAGTAGGAGAAATGATGGTGGTAGGAGTCAAAAACTTATATTGTTTATACGTGGAAAGGCTATGTCTGGAGCGCCAATTATTAGAGGAACAAGTCAGTTGCCGAACCCTCCAATTATAATAGGTATGACTATAAAGAAGATTATTACAAATGCGTGTGCGGTTACAATAACGTTGTAAATTTGGTCATCTCCTAATAGGGTGCCAGGTTGTCCAAGCTCTGCGCGGATAAGGATGCTTAGGCCTGTACCAACTATTCCGGCTCAAGCACCAAATAGTAAATATAGGGTGCCGATATCTTTATGATTTGTTGAGAATAGTCAACGTGAAATGAACATAGGTAAAATGGCTGAGTTGAGGCATTAGACTGTAAATCTAAACACAGAGGCATGGCGTCTCTTTTTACCAGTAGTCCTGTGGTGAACAATTCATGCTGAATTGCAAATTCAGAGTAGTAGGTTAAGCTTACCGGGGCTTTTGTTTAGTAGTAAATTGTTATCAATAGATTGAAGCCAGTTGATTAGGGTATTTAGCTGTTAACTAAAGTTTCGTGGGATTAAAGCCCACCAGTCTAGTGAGGGCTTAGCTTAATTAAAGTACTTGAGTTGCATTCAGGTGATGTGAGATGAGGTCTTGCAGTCCTTAATTCAGGGGCTAAGTAATTTAATACTTGCTTAGAGCTTTGAAGGCTCTTGGTCTCGGCTAACCTAAGCCTCTAACTAAGTGTCGTAAGTATTGGGGATATTGGAATAACGAGGATGGATAGGGTAATTAGGGCAGGTATAGCGGGTATGATTGTTTGTTGTTTGAGTTGTCATTTTATTTTTGTGCTATTATTTGATGGGAATATTGTTAGGGATGATGAGTAGATTAAGCGTATGTAGAAGAATAAGTTTAGTAGCGCTAGGATTGCTATAAGTGTGGGAACTATTAGGAGATTGTTTTTTGTCATTTCTTGAATAATTATTCATTTTGGTAGAAACCCAGACAGTGGAGGTAGGCCTCCTATGGACATTAGTACTAGCGTTAGTAGAGTGGTTATTAATGGGGTATTATTTCATATGTGTGATAGTGATAGGATTGTAGTTGCTGAGCAGTAAGATAATAGTATGAATATTGGAGTTGTTATAATTAGATATATAATGAGGTTTAATATTGTTAAGGTTGGGTTGAATACGATGATTGCGGCTATTCATCCTATATGTGCGATTGATGAATAAGCTATGATTTTGCGTAGTTGTGTTTGGTTAAGGCCACCTCAACCTCCAATTATGATTGAGAGGATGGCGATAGTGAGGATTAGAGTAATATCTATGTAAGGGGAGATTTGATATAAAATTGTAATTGGTGCTAGTTTTTGTCATGTTAGTAGGATTATTCCTTGAATGAGTGGTACTCCTTGACAAACTTCTGGGAGTCAAAAGTGAAATGGTGATAGTCCTAACTTTATAGCCAGTGAGATGGTTATAATTGATAGTGCTATTTGGTTGTGTGCTTTTATAATTGTTCATTGGCCTGAATTGATTAGGTTGACTAACACTGCTAGTATTAGGAGTATTGATGCTGTTGTTTGTACTAGAAAGTATTTTGTGGCAGCCTCAGTTGATCGGGGGTTTGCTTTTATTAATAAGATGGGGATTATAGCGAACATATTTAGTTCTAGGCCTATTCAGATTAGGAGTCAGTGGGAGCTGCATATTGTAATTATAGTGCCCGATAGTAGGGTTACTATAATTATTATTAGGACTAAAGGGTTAATTTAGTATGGGAAGGATATAAACCAACATTTTCGGGGTATGGGCCCGATAGCTTAATTAGCTGACCTTACTGGTAGAATGTGGTGTAAAAATGGAAGCACGGAGAAGTTTGATTTCTCAGGAGTAGGTTCGACTCCTATATTTCTAGAAATAAGAGGGCTGTGACCTCTATGTTTTACTCTATCAAAGTAATTCCTTTGTCGGACATATTTCTTATGTTTGAGGGGGAATGCTTGCTAGTGATATAGGCAATGATACATGTCATATTAGCATTGCTAGTGTGATTGGTAAGAAGTTTTTTCATAGTAGATGCATTAGTTGGTCATAGCGGAATCGTGGGTATGATGCTCGGATTCATAGGAATGTGGCTGTTAATATTAGTGTTTTTAGTACAAAATTGGCTGTGTAAGCCTCTGGTACGAATGGGGTGTGGTGTGCTCCTAGGAATAGGAGTGTTGTGAGAGCATTTATTATTATGATATTGGCGTATTCAGCTAAAAAGAATAGGGCGAAGGGTCCTGCTGCATATTCTACGTTGAATCCTGATACTAGTTCTGATTCTCCTTCTGTTAAATCAAATGGGGCTCGGTTGGTTTCGGCTAGTGTTGAGATAAATCATATCATGGCGAGTGGTCATGCTGGGATAATTAACCATATTTGTTCTTGTGTTGTAATTAGGTTGGTTAATGTAAATGACCCTGATATTAGTAGGATGGATAATAGGATAATAGCCAGAGTTACTTCATATGATACGGTTTGCGCTACTGCTCGAATGGCCCCAATTAAAGCGTATTTTGAGTTTGATGCTCAGCCTGATCATAAGATGGAGTATACGGCTAAGCTTGAAATTGCCAGGATGAATAGTACCCCTAGGTTTAGGTTAATAAGTGAGTAGGGTATAGGAAGGGGGGCTCACATGGTTAGTGCTAATGTTAGTGCTAGTGTGGGTGCTACTATAAATAGTAGTTTTGAGGATGTTAGTGGGCGTAGAGGCTCTTTAGTGAACAATTTTACAGCATCTGCGAATGGTTGTAGCAAGCCGTGTGGTCCTACGATGTTTGGTCCTTTACGTAGTTGCATATATCCTAAAGTCTTTCGTTCAACTAGTGTTAGGAATGCTATTGCTAAAAGGATTGGAACGATCAGGCATGCAATATTAATTATAAACATATGTTAAGAAGAGGAGTTGAACCTCTGGGAATAAAGGTTTAAGTTTTATGCATTTACCGGGCTCTGCCACCTTAACAAACCCTTGTATCGGGCTGATTTTTGCTTGGTTAACTAGGTTTAGATGATTTCATCTATTTTATCCTAAGGCTCTTGGTTCAAGTTGGCCCCGTCTCTCTGGTCCTTTCGTACTGGGAGAGGTAAGCATATAGATAGAAACCGACCTGGATTGCTCCGGTCTGAACTCAGATCACGTAGGACTTTAATCGTTGAACAAACGAACCAGTAATAGCTGTTGCGCCATTTGGATGTCCTGATCCAACATCGAGGTCGTAAACCCTATTGTCGATATGAACTCTAAAATAGGATTGCGCTGTTATCCCTGGGGTAACTTGTTCCGTTGATCAATTTCTTGGATCAATTGATGATGAGTTACTAACTTGACTTGTTAGGTCTGGTTATAAATCATTCGGAGGATTTCTTTTACTCCGAGGTCACCCCAACCGAAATTTTTAGCCCAGTTTATTATATGTTGGCCCTGAGGGGCTAATTGGATATAGTTGGGCCAGTAATTTAAGCTCCACAGGGTCTTCTCGTCTTATATTATTATCCCCGCCTCTTCACGGGAAGGTCAATTTCACTGATTGGAAACAAGAGACAGTAAAACCCTCGTCAAGCCTTTCATACTAGTCCCTAATTAAGGAACAAATGATTATGCTACCTTTGCACGGTCAGAATACCGCGGCCGTTAAACGCATGTCACTGGGCAGGCAGTGCCTCTAATAATTGTAATTCTAGAGGTGATGTTTTTGGTAAACAGGCGGGGTTTGTGTTTGCCGAGTTCCTTTTGTTTCTTTTAATCTTTCCATTACGCACTCCTGTGTTGGGCTAACAATTGGTGTAACTATAGAATATTTTGTGTGTGAGCTTAGTTTAGTTGTTAACTATCAGTGAGTTATTCGGTCTGATATAAACTTGTGCGTGGAGAAAGGTATTCTTGTTACTCATATCAACATTATCTCTTCTATTAAGATAGATTGGTCCAGTAGTATATTAGGAGTTGTTAGTATTTAGTGGTATTTGTAGAGCTTATTGTTGAGCTTGAACGCTTTCTTTATTGATGGCTGCTTTTAAGCCTACTATGGAAGTATATCGTTGGAACTCTCTAATTAAGGTTTTCCTGTATCAATAGGGCTGTACCCCTATTGATTATATCTAAAACTTACATTTAGACTAGTCATTTGTTCTTTTAGGGTAAGTTTTAAGTTGAACTTATATTCGTCTCCTGGACAACCAGCTATCACCAGGCTCGATTGGCTTTTCACCGCTACCTATCGATCATTTCACTATTTTGCCACATAGATGAATTAGTCCTGTTTGACTGTCTATAGGTAGATCGTCTGGATTCGGGGTATCTTACTTAAGTTCTCTTTGCAAGTTATATTCTAGTTGACTCATTATGCAAAAGGTAAAAGGGCTGATCTTTGCTGTCTTGTACTGTTAATAATTCTTTCATCTTTCCCTTACGGTACTATCTCTATAGCTCCTATGATATAATTTCTGTCTCTGATACTTTTACTGTTGGTGAATGTTTTAATTTAGGTGTTAAGTGAATTTTTATTATAATGTGTTTGGGCTAGGTTTGGTTCAAAGTGGTCTAATAAGTGAAATCTTCTGGGTGTAAGCCAGGTGCTTTTGTTTAAGCTACACTTTGGTTACTCCAAGCACACTTTCCAGTATGCTTACCTTGTTACGACTTATCTCCTCTAAAATCAGGTGTTTGCTAACATGGATAGCAGCCTTAGTATTGCTTGATTGAGGAGGGTGACGGGCGGTGTGTGCGTGTTTCATGGCCTTGTTCAGTCAAGCACTCTATTTTCGACTTACTGCTAAATCCTCCTTCAGACTTCGCTTTCACAAAGACCTTCGTGTTCTCTATAATTAGGGAATGTAGCCCATTTCTTCCCACCTCATTGGCTACACCTTGACCTAACGTTTTTATGGCTATAGTTGTGCTTACTGTGGCTCCTTTTTAGGGTTTGCTAGAGATGGCGGTATATAGGCTGTATTAGCAAGAGGTGGTGAGGTTTATCGGGGTTTATCGATTATAGAACAGGCTCCTCTAGGTGGATATGAAGCACCGCCAAGTCCTTTGAGTTTTTAGCTGTTGCTAGTAGTACTCTGGCGAATATTCTTGTTGTTGGAATATTTGTGTTTACGGCTAGGCATAGTGGGGTATCTAATCCCAGTTTGGGCCCTAGCTGTCGTGTGTTCGGATGTGCTAAAGTCACTTTCGTTGTTGATCTTGTTTATACTGGTGCTTTTTACGGCTTAGTAGCAATTTGACTTTATTTGTGTATAATGTCCTAAACACTCTTTACGCCGAAGGTTATTGATTTGGGTTAATCGTATGACCGCGGTTGCTGGCACGAAATTTACCAACCCTATATTAGTATGACTTAGTCAAACTTTCGTTAATTGCTTAATTTTTATCACTGCTGTGTCCCGTGGGGGTGTGGTTTAGCAAGGTGTTTTGAGCTGCTGTATTTTGCGCGCTTGATACCTGCTCCTTTTGATCCTGTCTTGATCTAGAGGGCATCCTCACTGGGCCGTGGAGGCTTGCATGTGTAATTCTACTAAAAATCAATAAAAAGGCCGGGACCAAGGCTTTGTGTTTATGGAGTACGTAGTACTCATCTAGGCATTTTCAGTGCCTTGCTTTAAAATTAAGCGACATGAAC